TTCGATCCAATCGTACCACGTAATCCTTTAAAAGGTGTTCTGAGTGAGTTAGTTCAGCTCCACGGTTTTTTTCCAAAATTCAATCAAGTAGAGTCTTAAGTTAAATTATTTTCTTTGTAGTGAAAGGGTAGTTAGTTAGTTTATCAGAATCAAAGTCAAAGCCCGCGTAATGGGCTTTGACTTTGTGACATAAACATAAAATAAAAATGGAATTGTCGAAAAACAAATTATGTGGATAATTATTATCCGATATTACTAATGAGTAAACCTCTATCAACAAGATAAAAAGCGAATTTTTCCTTCTGTGAAATGAAATTCGAATTTGGAGAGACAAATAAACCGAATTTTATCTTCCTCTATTGCGTATGTATATAGAATTCAAATATAGAAAAAATATAATATAAATATAGAGTTTTGCATCTTTCTATATCTCCCGAAAATTCTATTTTTACTAAAAATCCCTGTTCTTGGATCGGATTCTAACGAATCGAATCTAATCTTTTCGACAATTTGTAATAAACTCTTTCTTTATTAAATTCAAAAATTCAAATTAGAAATTCAAATTAGAAGACAAGAACAATAGAATAAAAAGTAAGAATAAAGTAAGATAATAAAGAAAGTGGATTATCTTATCATACACCTATTTTAGTTGGTTTAGAAAGATGGGCAAGGGAAAATCCTTTTATTTAATTCTACATTCCTTGCACTTATTAGATATATATACTTGCTTAGATATACCTAAGTATTTAGATATACTTATTATAATATACGAATTATAATATAATCATTATAAGATATATTTCTAACTAACAATATAACAATAACAGGTACAAATATTAAATTGGGGTACCCATTTTATGACAACTTTCAGCAGCTTTCCCTCTATTTTTGTGCCTTTAGTGGGCCTAGTATTTCCGGCAATTGCAATGGCTTCTTTATTTTTGTATGTTCAAAAATCTAAGATTTTTTAGATTCGATGGGGGCCAAAACCAAATCTTATCTATTTTTTTTTCAAGACTTAGATGCCACGGATACCTATTTAGTAGAATATTGTATAACATCCGGCTTCCCCGAACCGAACATAAACGAAAAAGCTCCTCTTATGCATACATAAACATGATGATAGGGTTAAATGAATTATAGCAAGTGGATCGCGGATGTATGAAATTAAAGTCTATATATCTAGTAGATCTGTATAGGGGATCATATAAAGGAAATGCTTTTAGATCTAAGCAATTTGATGAATTCCTTCTAAAAGTTCATATCAAAATAGTACTAGTTGATGAGAGTTACTTCGGAAACAAAAAAAGTAAAGTCGAATTTTTTTGGTTATTCTCTCAATTCCAATAAAATGCAACTGGATGTAGTATGTATGAGTTGGCGATCCGAATCTATATGGATAGAATTTATAGTGGGGTCTCGAAAAATAAGCAATTTCTTCTGGGCCTTTATCCTTTTTTTTGGTTCATTAGGGTTTTTATTAGTTGGAACTTCTAGTTATCTTGGTAGGAATTTGATATCTTTATTTCCGTCTCAGCAAATCGTTTTTTTTCCACAAGGAATCGTGATGTCTTTCTATGGGATCGCAGGCCTCTTTATTAGTTCCTATTTGTGGTGCACGATTTTTTGGAATGTAGGCAGTGGTTATGATCGATTCGATAGAAAAGAGGGAATAGTTTGTATTTTTCGTTGGGGTTTTCCTGGAAAAAATCGTCGCATCTTTCTACGATTCCTTATGAAAGATGTTCAGTCCATCAGAATAGAAGTTAAAGAAGGTATTTATGCTCGCCGTGTCCTTTATATGGAAATCAGAGGCCAGGGGGCCGTTCCCTTGACTCGTACTGATGAGAATTTGACTCCACGAGAAATTGAGCAAAAGGCTGCTGAATTGGCCTATTTTTTGCGTGTACCGATTGAAGTCTTTTGAAATGAATTGCATGCTTTCTCGCCGGGAGGAAAAAACTCAAGTCAAGAATCCTCTTTTTTCTCTAGCAGAACTAAACAGAAGTTTCTTCAGAATGCCCATTCGAACCAAAGCAGACGTATACGGAAGAGTCATAATATAAAAAAACAGTTTTTTTGTCCACAAAAATTGTTTTTTATGCGTCTGTAAATGGAAAACCACTCAACTTAATTCAACAAGCAAGAAATCGAAATAATGGATTCATCTCATATATCAAAGTATTTCGAAATAAAGACTTTCGCTTTTTATTTTCAATATTTGTAGTTGATACGTTAGATACAGATAGATCATATCTTGTAAATTTTCTCTACTTTTGTCAATCGGCCCTTCCCCCCTTTCTTTTTTATCCTTTCTTTTTTATCCTTTCTTTTTTCTTTTGTGCTCCTTAAGAACTAAACAAGTAGATTTCTTTCTTTTCTTATAACATAATGATAAACATAATGGTAACTTTTCTGTCTTTTTTTGTCACTCATTTTTGATCAGCATAATATTTTTCATCATTTTTTTTTTCAATTATTCCCGGACTCTAGACTATATATAGTTTAGATAAATATAGTTATATAGTTTAGATAAATATAGTTTAGATAACCCACGAAAATTTTCGACATATTTGAGTGCGCTCTTGATATAGACAGGGCGCTACTTCGTCTCAAAATCTGAATAGAACAACCTTTATTATTTGAAGCGGTTCTTTCTCTTTCGGGCAGTTATCAAAACAAAAGAGGGCAATTACTTCGAATTTGATTAATTGAGATGAGATATCTGTAAACAATAACAATATCAATATAACAATAATATATATTTCATTGGAACATTCGAATTCAAAGTGGATTCTTATTTTCTATTTCTGTATTCTTTTTAGATTCAAGGACTAAGCACTGAATAAAAAAAAAACAGAGAATAGATTCGTGAGCCCCTACCTTATAATAATATAATTATAACGAAAAGCATGCTTGATAGAAAGATTAGATCACATAAAGTCAACGAATGAGGTGGGTTCATTAACAATTCACAGATGAAAAAATGGCAAAAAAGAAAGCATTCACTCCCCTTCTATATCTTGCATCTATAGTATTTTTGCCCTGGTGGATCTCTCTCTCATTTAATAAAAGTCTGAAATCTTGGATTACTAATTGGTGGAATACTAGGCAATCCGAAACCCTTTTGAATGATATTCAAGAAAAGAGTATTCTAGAACAATTCATAGAAGTCGAGGAACTCTTCCTGTTGGACGAAATGATAAAAGAATACCCGGAAATACATCTACAAAAACTTCGTATAGGAATCCACAAAGAAACGATCCAATTGATCAAGATGCACAATGAGGATCGTATCCATACGATTTTGCACTTCTCGACAAATCTAATCTGTTTCGTTATTCTAAGTGGTTATTCTATTTTGGGGAATGAAGAACTCCTTATTCTTAACTCTTGGGTTCAAGAATTCCTATATAATTTAAGCGACACGCTAAAAGCTTTTTCTATTCTTTTATTAACAGATTTATGTATCGGATTCCATTCGCCCCACGGTTGGGAACTAATGATTGGCTATATTTACAAAGATTTTGGATTTGCTCATAATGATCAAATTATATCTGGTCTTGTTTCTACCTTTCCAGTCATTCTAGATACAATTTTTAAATATTGGATCTTTCGTTATTTAAATCGTGTATCTCCGTCACTTGTAGTTATTTATCATTCAATGAATGACTGAAAAATGATTCACGGATTCAATTATAATCTTTCTTACTTTCTATATAAGCAAAGCGTGCAAAGTCGTACTTACTTTACGACTTCTACCCATCAGGAGAATACAATTTCTCCTCTATTTCGGTAATTTTTTTTTCGTTTTCAGTAAAAGTAAATAGCAGAATCGTGGATAGGGAACTATACTAGTGACCTACCTAATTTTATTGTAGAAATTTTCGGGATCAATGATTGGACCATGCAAACTAGAAATACTTTTTCTTGGATAAAGGAGGAGATTACTCGATCCATTTCCGTATCGCTCATGATCTATATAATAACCGGGGCATCCATTTCAAATGCATATCCCATTTTTGCGCAGCAGGGGTATGAAAATCCACGAGAAGCAACTGGGCGCATTGTATGTGCCAATTGCCATTTAGCTAATAAACCCGTGGATATTGAGGTTCCACAAGCGGTCCTTCCTGATACTGTATTTGAAGCGGTTGTTAGAATTCCTTATGATATGCAACTGAAACAAGTTCTTGCTAATGGTAAGAAAGGGTCTTTGAACGTGGGTGCTGTTCTTATTTTACCGGAGGGATTTGAGTTAGCCCCACCTGATCGTATTTCGCCCGAGATGAAAGAAAAGATAGGCAATCTGTCTTTTCAGAACTACCGCCCCACTAAGAAAAATATTCTTGTGATAGGTCCTGTTCCTGGTCAAAAATATAGTGAAATCACCTTTCCTATTCTTTCCCCAGACCCTGCTAGTAATAAGGATGTTCATTTCTTAAAATATCCCATATACGTAGGCGGAAATAGGGGAAGGGGCCAGATTTATCCTGACGGGAACAAAAGTAACAATACAGTTTATAATGCTACGGCAACAGGTATAGTAAGCAAAATCATACGAAAAGAAAAAGGGGGGTACGAAATAACCATAACGGATGCATTGGATGGACATCAAGTGGTTGATATTATCCCCCCAGGACCAGAACTTCTTGTTTCAGAGGGTGAATCTATCAAACTCGATCAACCATTAACAATTAATCCTAATGTGGGTGGATTTGGTCAGGGGGATGCAGAAATAGTACTTCAAGATCCACTACGTGTCCAAGGCCTTTTGTTCTTCTTGGCATCTATTGTTTTTGCACAAATCTTTTTGGTTCTTAAAAAGAAACAGTTTGAGAAGGTTCAAGTGTCCGAAATGAATTTCTAGATCCGTGGATTTATCAACATCAATTTTGTAAAAAAGAACAAATTCTTCCTGGCAATTAGGTTAGGTATGATGAAAAAAAGTATGAAAAGCCTTTTGCTTCTTTCTTTATATTCTTTCTCTAGGAATTTGT